GACCAAATAATGTTGGATTTTTTAGCATTGAGAAATTTACCAATAAATTTAGTAGAACTTTTTGGGTTATACTTGGGAAATTTTTCAGGGGGGTTGATATGACATGTATATATATATATATAACGCGGATGGCTAATGGATATCTCAACTTGTTAGCTTGGACGTTCTCGAACCTTCCTTGGTTTCGGGGTTTGACAAGGAGAACAGGATTTGCTGAGCGTAGGGGGTAAGGGGGTTTGTCGCGTGAAAACCAAAAGGGGGGGCGTATATATCAGGGTAAGTTGAAGAAAGGATGAATATGTTATGCACTTGATAGAGTATAATGTAATTCTTAAGTTATGTCTTTCAATGATGAACCTACGTTAATTCGTGCAAGGAAATGTACCACCTTGAGATGTTACTTGTGCCTGCACTTTGAGATGTAAAGTGAAAGGAAACCTAAAAAAAAAACCTTATGCATATAAAAGAATGCCCGGCATGTTGGGTAACGAGGAGTATGTAATTACACCAGTAACCGGATGCCAGTTCAATTGTGTAGGGTGGAACTTCATAATTCTGTACCTGAGATAGAAACCAGATACAAGGAATAGTTCACAATATACCTTATGTACACATTGTGTCCCTGATTCTATCATGAATAGTATGCCTTATATGGACCGGTTGGTGGTCTCTTACTACATTAATATGGTTATGTTAAACCTTAGGTGTGTATTTCGAGGAAAGTATTGTGTGCCATATCTAGGGGAATATTATACTTCTCAAGTTATAATAAATTATTTGTGAGTTTTAATGATTTGGTCTATGTACGTCTTAGATGTTAGTACTTGCTTTTAGGTTAATATAAATGAATGGTGATAATACATATATATGCCCTAACACACACACACACAATATTACGAATAATATCATGTGTGTGTTAGACCATAAATGTGTATTGTACACATGTAATGCCATATACGGCACCGGACCATATAGGTTACTACCAGAAGATAGTTTAATTTAGAATTCTGGCTTTGGGAGCCAGGGGTGGGAGTTAGAATCTCCCTTTTCTGGGCGCTAGGAGGGGGTTTAACCCTCGATCTTCGGATTACAAGACCGATGCTTTTAAGCTAAGCTACTAGGGCAAGCTCATTTCAATGCTTTATTCTCCGCTCACCCTGCGAGGGGGGCGAGAACAAGGAAGAGCGCGAAATATAGCAGCGACGCGATTTGGCCAATGATGATGTATGGGTGCTCTACGGGTATGCCTCCAATTCATGTTAAAATGATCATATCTGCCACCAAGGTTCAGAATAAAAACTGAGTGATTGGGCGGAAAGTTAGTCCCCGCTGCTTTGAAGTGTGTAAAATGGGCACTACTAATAGTACCAGAATGCTAAATAATAGTGCTAGGACCCCTCCTAATTTGTTTGGGATAGATCGTAGAATGGCGTAGGCAAATAAGAAGTATCACTCCGGTTGGATGTGTGGTGGGGTAACCAGCGGATTTGCTGGGGTGAAATTCTCGGGGTCCCCGAGCAGGGTTGGGGAAAATAATGTAAGGGATGTGAGAGCTAATAATATTAGTACAAAGCCAAGGAGGTCCTTGTACGAGAAATATGGGTGGAAAGAGATTTTATCTGCGTCGGAATTTAATCCGGCAGGGTTATTTGATCCCGTTTCGTGTAGAAATAGCAAGTGCAGAACCGTCGCGCCGGCGATAACGAACGGAAATAGGAAGTGGAAGGCGAAGAATCGTGTTAACGTTGCGTTATCTACTGAAAAACCACCTCAAATCCACTGGACGAGGGCGTCACCCATATAAGGTACTGCTGATAGTAGATTCGTAATAACGGTAGCGCCTCAAAAAGATATTTGTCCTCACGGGAGCACATAGCCCACGAAGGCTGTCATCATAACCAGAAGAAGTAAAACAACGCCAATATTTCAGGTCTCCTTATAAAGGTATGACCCGTAGTATAGGCCGCGGGCAATGTGCATGTAAATACAGATAAAGAAGAATGATGCTCCGTTAGCATGTATATTTCGGATAAGCCAGCCGTAGTTAACGTCTCGACAGATGTGTGTTACGGATGAAAATGCAGTTGAGATATCGGAGGTATAATGTATGGCTAGGAATAGTCCTGTCAGGATTTGAGTAATTAAGCATAATCCTAGGAGGGATCCGAAGTTCCATAGCGCTGAAATATTAGATGGGGTTGGAAGGTCGACTAGTGCATCGTTAGCGATTTTTATTAGTGGGTGGGTTTTTCGTAGGCTTGCCATTATTGTTCCTGTAGTTGAATTACAACGGTGTTTCTTCAAGTCACTGGTCTCGGTTAAAGTCTGAGCGGGAATTATGACCTATTTCGTGTTTTTACTATTAATAGCTTTGGTTGTGGGGTTGATTGCCGTGGCGTCTAACCCCACACCGTATTTTGCTGCTTTAGGGCTGGTAGTGGCAGCGGGAGTTGGGTGTGGGGTGTTGGTCGGGTGTGGAGGGTCTTTTTTGTCCCTAGTTCTTTTCTTAATTTATTTGGGGGGAATGCTCGTGGTGTTTGCCTATTCGGCAGCGCTGGCTGCTGAGCCTTTTCCAGAGGCTTGGGGGAGTCGTTCAGTAGCTGGGTACGTCCTGACCTACTTGCTGGGTGTTGTGCTGATGGCTGGATTGTTTTGAGGGGAGTGACACGAGGGCTCTTGGGTAATCATTGATGGGCTGAAAGAGTTTTCTATATTACGGGGGGATGTTGGGGGCGTGGCCATAATATATTCCTTTGGGGGGGCCATGTTAGTTATTTGTGCTTGGGTACTGCTCTTAACTCTGCTTGTGGTATTGGAGCTGACTCGGGGTTTAAGTCGGGGGACACTCCGGGCGGTTTAAATAAGGGCTAGGAGAACCGCTAAGGTTATGGTTAAAAGGAAGATGGTTAAATATGTTTTAATTGTTCCTCGCGAGATATCGTTTACTACTTTTGCTATTATTATCTGTATAAGTGTTACTCCTTTTGGGCCTGCAGCTTGAAGCCAGGTCTGGTCCAGTTTAGTGGCAGCTGACTGTCCGAGGATTAGGCTGGCTTTTGGGGAGAGTCGGTGTATTAATGCGGGGAAGTACCCAAGTATATTTGAGAAATGGTGGGCAGAGGCTTTATAAGCAGTTTTAGTTGGGCTGTTGGCTGTAGCTGCAAGTTCCATAGCCACTAGGAGTCCAATGATAGTCACAATAAGGGCTGCTATTTTTAGGGTAGCGGGTATTGTCATAACGGATGTTTTTGAGGGCAGGAAGTTGGATGTAATAATAAGCCCTGCAATAATGCTTCCTCAGGCAAGCCGTTTGATAGGATTAATCACTAACGGGTTGTTTTCGTTAATAGGGGACAGTGGAAGGAATCGTGGGGATCCCATAGTAACAAAGTACACGACCCGGAAGCTGTAAACTGCAGTAAAGGACGTGGCAACCAGTGTTAGAGTTAGGGCTCAGGCGTTGAGGTAGGAGGTGTTTAGGGCCTCAATGATGGCATCCTTTGAAAAGAACCCGGCAAGGAATGGGGTGCCCGTTAGTGCCAGGCTTCCAACTGTGAGATAAGCTGAGGTGGCAGGTATAAGTTTGTGAAGGCCCCCCATTTTTCGAATGTCCTGTTCGTCATTTAGGCTGTGAATAATTGATCCGGAACACAGAAAGAGTATAGCCTTGAAGAATGCGTGTGTACAGATATGAAGAAATGCTAGTTGTGGCTGGTTTAGCCCAATCGCAACCATCATCAGTCCGAGCTGACTTGATGTTGAGAAAGCGACAATTTTCTTGATATCATTTTGGGTAAGGGCGCAGGTAGCTGTATATAAAGTGGTTAGTGCTCCTAGACATAGACAAATTGTTAGTGCTAGTTCATTGCGTTCTATCAGCGGATGAAGGCGAATTAATAAGAAGATACCTGCAACCACCATAGTGCTGGAATGAAGTAGCGCTGAGACTGGCGTCGGGCCCTCTATGGCTGATGGGAGCCATGGGTGCAGGCCAAACTGGGCCGACTTTCCGGCCGCGGCAAGGATGAGTCCAATCAGGGGGGTTGTTATGTCGAAGCTATTTGATAAAGAGAAAATTTGCTGAATTTCTCAAGAATTTAGATTTATTGCGAATCAAGCTATGGCGAAGATTAGTCCAATATCTCCAACACGGTTATAAATTACTGCTTGGAGGCCTGCTGTGTTGGCGTCTGCTCGGCCATGTCACCAGCCAATGAGTAGGAAGGATATGATTCCAACTCCTTCCCAGCCGATAAATAGTTGAAATATATTGTTTGCTGTGACGAGAATAATTATGGCCACAAGGAATAAGAGTAAGTATTTGAAGAACCGGTTAATGTTAGGGTCGGAGTGTATATATCATAGTGCAAACTCTAAGATTGATCATGTTACATAGAGGGCAATCGGGGTAAAGATAAGGGAGTAGTGGTCAAATTTAAAGCTAATATTTGTGTCAAATACTTGTGTATTTATTCATTGTCAGTTTGTAGTAATACTTTCTATTCCTTGGTCCAGAAAAATTAGAAGTGGGAACAGGCTGATGAAGAACGCAGTGCTGACGGCAGTTTTAACGTGTGTGGCTGCCCAATCTGATTTTCGAGGGTCTGGACTTAACGTTGTGAGTAGTGGGAGGACAAGAATTGTGAGGATTAAAAGGAGTGAGGATGATATGGCTAGGGCCGTTGGGGTCATAGCTTCCGCTTGGATTTGCACCAAGAGTTTTTGGTTCCTAAGACCAACGGATGAGCTGTTATCCTTCAGAAGCGTAAAGAAGCCGAGGATTCTAACCTCGGTGCATAAGTATTAGCAGTACTTACTGATTTCTGTCCTTCCTTGGTGAGTAAGGGGGTTTCAACCCCTGTCTTCAGAATCACAATCTGATATTTTGGTTAAACTATACTTACTAGTAACATCACCCTCACATAAGTTCCGGCTTTGTTACAAGGAGAATTACTGGAACAAGGTGAAGGGCCATTAGTAGGTGTTCTCGGGTGTGGAATGGTGGAAGTTTTATGACGTGGCTTGGTGTTGGGCCGCGTTGGGACATTAAGAACATGTAGAGGGAGTAGGCCGCGGTGATTAATGTTCCCAATCCGGTAAGTGCAATGGTTCAGGGGGACCAGTTAAACAGAGTTGTAATAATTATAAGTTCTCCTATTAGGTTAGGGAGTGGGGGTAACGCTAGGTTGGCCAGGTTTGCAATGAATCACCATACTGCTGTCAGTGGGAAAACTACTTGCAACCCACGAGCAAGAACTATAGTTCGACTATGGGTTCGTTCATAGGCCGTATTAGCTAGACAGAATAGCATAGAGGATACTAGTCCGTGGGCAATCATTAGGATAATTGCCCCCGAGAACCCTCAAGGGGTTTGAATTAGAATGCCCCCTGCCACAAGTCCTATATGGCTAACAGAGGAATAGGCAATTAGTGATTTGAGGTCGGTTTGTCGTAGACAAATAGAGCCTGTCATAATGATGCCCCAGAGTGCTAGAACAAGGAACGGGTAAATTAGTTCTTTAGAGAGCGGGTCCAACATAATTATTATTCGCATTATCCCGTACCCCCCCAGTTTCAGTAGAATTGCTGCTAGTACCATAGAGCCTGCAACGGGGGCTTCCACATGCGCTTTTGGTAGTCACAGGTGTACCCCGTATAGGGGTATTTTCACTAAGAAGGCGATCAAGCAACCCGCCCACCAGATTTTATGGCCTCAGGAGTCTAGTAGCAATGGTTGGGCATATTGGATAACCAATAGAGACAGTGTCCCTGTGGACTGTTGGAGAAGAAGTAGGGCTACCAAAAGTGGGAGGGACCCTGCTAGAGTATAAAATAGAAAGTAGGTACCCGCGCTAAGGCGCTCAGTTTGATTACCCCATCGGGTAATAATAATAAGGGTTGGGATAAGTGTGGCTTCAAATATAATATAGAACATGATGATCTCTGTGGCGCCAAAAGCCATAATTAGGAAAGCTTGCAGCGAGGTCAGAAGTGTGATGTAAAGACGTTGCCGGCTAACCGGCTCGGGGTTGATGTGGTTTTGGCTGGCCAAAATTATTAAGGGTAGAAGCCAGCACGTTAAGACCAGAAGAGGCGTGGATAAGGGGTCTGTGGCCAAATATATATTGGACATAGTCCACCCGGTTTCTGACGTTCATTTAAGTCATGTAAGACTAATAAGGGCAATTGAGAGGCCATGAGTGGTTGTGGCTGTCCATAATCATTTGGGGGAGGCCAGTCAGATTGTTGGAAATATTATGATTGTTGGAATTAGCACTTTTAGCATTGTAGCAGATTAAGGTTCTGTAAACGGTCAGTGCCGTGGGTTCGGGCTGTGGCTACCAAGAGTGCAAGGCCTGTGCTTGCTTCACAAGCGGAGAAGGCCAGTAGTAGTATGGGGGCGGTAGAGAAGCTTGTTGATTCAAACTGTAGTGCTCATAGGGCTAGTGCGATAAACAGGGATAGTATTATTCCTTCCAAGCATAATAATGCGGAAAGTAGATGCGTACGATGAAACGCTAATCCTATAAGCCCTAAAATAAAGGCTGAGCTAAAGCTAAAGTGTACTGGTGTCATAAGGGGGCCGTGGACTTAAACCACAATTTTCTGAGCCGAAATCAGAGGTCTTCTTTGGACTAGCCCCCCATTCCGCTCATTCCAGGCCTCCTTGGGTTCACTCGTAAACTAACCCGAGGGTTAAGAGTATTAGGACTGCAGTGGCTCAAAAGAATGTTGCGGTTGGGCTGTGGAGCTGATCTCCTCATGGTAGGGGAAGGAGGAGGGCAATTTCTAGGTCAAATAAAAGGAACAGAATTGCTACCAGGAAGAACCGTAGGGAGAAGGGCAGCCGGGCAGACCCTAGCGGGTCAAATCCGCACTCATAGGGGGAGAGCTTTTCTGCGTCCGGATTTATTTGCGGCAGTCAGAAAGATACAATTGCTAGGACCGATGACAGGGCTATTGTAATAGTAAAGATAGTTGTAATTAAATTCATTATCTTTCCTTGGGGTTTAACCAAGACTAAATGATTGGAAGTCACTTGTACTAACTTTAATACTAGAAAGATATGAGCCTCATCAATAGATTGATACGTAAAGGAATAGTCATACTACGTCGACAAAGTGTCAATATCAGGCTGCGGCTTCGAAGCCGAAGTGGTGTTCGGATGTAAAGTGGTATTGAATTTGACGGAGAAGGCAGACAGCTAAGAAGGTTGAGCCGATAATGACATGTAGTCCGTGGAATCCTGTGGCAACAAAGAATGTAGAGCCATATACTCCGTCTGCAATTGTAAAAGGTGCCTCATAGTATTCTATGGCCTGGAGGGCAGTAAAATAAAATCCTAACAGGATTGTAAGTGTAAGAGATTGAATGGCTTGTTTCCGCTCGCCTTCCATGATACTGTGGTGGGCCCATGTGACTGTTACCCCTGATGCTAATAATACGGCTGTATTGAGGAGGGGTACTTCAAAGGGGTCTAATGTGGTAACTCCTGTAGGAGGTCAACATCCGCCTAGTTCAGGGGTTGGGGCTAGGCTTGAGTGGTAGAAGGCTCAAAAGAAGCCTAGAAAAAAGAACACTTCGGAAGTAATAAACAGGATCATTCCATATCGTAGTCCCTTCTGCACCGGTGGCGTGTGGTGACCTTGAAAGGTTCCTTCTCGAATAACGTCACGCCATCACTGAAATATCGTAAGAAGTAAGAGAATTAATCCAAGGGTTATTAGTGTTACTGAGTGGAAGTGAAACCAGATTGCTAGGCCGGATGTTATTAGCAGGGCACCGACGGCTCCGGTTAGTGGTCATGGGCTAGGATCAACCATATGATATGCATGCGCTTGGTGGGCCATTAAACGTTCTCCTGTAGATAAAGGCTTAGGAGTAATACGAATACGTAGGCCTGAATCATCGCTACTGCAACTTCTAGAAGTGTTAAAAGGAAGAGGACGGCGGCTGTTAGGATTGCCACTGTTGGCATTATGGGTAATAATACGAACACAGCTGTGGCAATGAGTTGGATAAGTAGGTGACCTGCAGTTAGGTTAGCTGTAAGTCGGACTCCTAAGGCCAGTGGTCGGATGAATAGGCTAATTGTTTCGATAATAATTAGTACAGGAATCAGAGGAATAGGGGTTCCTTCTGGCAGAAGGTGTCCGAGGGCAACTGTTGGTTGGTTCCGCATACCAATAATAACTGTGGCAAGCCACAGTGGTACAGCAAGTCCTATATTTAACGATAGTTGTGTTGTAGGTGTAAAGGTATATGGAAGAAGGCCTAGTATATTAATAGTAATAAGGAACACTATTAAAGAGGTTAGTAGTAGGGCTCATTTGTGCCCCCCTACATTTAGAGGCATTATTAGCTGATTAGTAAACCGGTTAATAAATCACGTTTGAACAGTAATAAGTCGGCTATTTATTCAACGAGACGATGGGGTTGGAAACAGTACCCACGGTATTGCAATTGCAACGGCGATGAGTGGAACTCCCAGGAAGGACGGGCTTGCGAACTGATCAAAAAAGCTTACTATCATGGTCAGTTTCAGGATTCAGTTTTATGTTTTTCTTCATTTATTGGGGCCGGCTCATTTGGTGCTGCATGGCTTAAGACCTTGGTTGGAATAATAGTGAGGAAGATGATTCATGAGAACACTAGGATTGCGAATCAGGGATTGGGGTTGAGTTGGGGCATTTCACTAGAGGTGGTCGGTAGTCACCAAACTTTGGCTTAAAAGGCCAACGCTTTGTCCAATAATTAGCTTTCTAGTGAGGCGTCTTCTAGTATTAGTGAGGATCAGCTTTCGAAGTGCTCTAGTGGGACGGCTTCAACCACAATAGGCATAAAACTGTGGTTAGCCCCACAGATTTCGGAGCATTGTCCATAAAATACACCTGGGCGCGAGGCGATAAAGGCAGTTTGGTTTAATCGTCCAGGTACTGCGTCCATTTTTACACCAAGAGATGGAATGGCTCAAGAGTGTAGTACGTCTTCAGCGGATACTAAGACACGAATTGGTGATTCTATTGGGACTACTATTCGGTGATCGGTTTCTAGAAGTCGAAATTGACCTGGTGTGAGGTCTTGAGTTGGAATTATGTATGAGTCAAATCCTAGGTCTTCGTAGTCTGTATATTCGTAGCTTCAATATCATTGGTGTCCTATGGCTTTGATTGTCAAGTGGGGGTCGTTAATTTCATCCATAAGGTATAAAATTCGAAGGGAAGGGAGAGCAATTAAAACTAGAATAACCGCTGGTAGAACCGTTCATACAATTTCGATTTCTTGGGAGTCTAAAATATATTTATTGGTAAGCTTAGTTGAAACCATTGCAACAATAATATAGAGTACCATTGTGCTAATTAAAAATACAATTATTAGGGCGTGGTCATGGAAGTGAAGAAGTTCTTCTATAACAGGTGATGCCGCGTCTTGGAATCCTAGTTGTGTGGGATGTGCCATTAAGTCTTAGGTAAGACATACAGGGGTCTAACCTGCGATTTCACCTCGACAAGGTGATGTAATTTGCGTATTTTACTAATGTCTTTAGAAGAAAGTGACAGAGTGGTTATGTGACTGGCTTGAAACCAGTACATGGGGGTTCAATTCCTCCCTTTCTCGTTAGTTTGACTGAACTTGGACAAATGCTGGTTCCTCAAATGTATGATATGGTGGAGGGCAGCCGTGGAGTCATTCTACATTTGTTGTAGTTAGTTCTACTGAGGATACTTCTCGCTTGGCGGCGAAGGCTTCTCAGAGAATAAATAGGAATATAATTACTGCTACTAGTGAGACGAGTGAGCCGATGGATGATACTGTATTTCATAGGGCATAAGCGTCTGGGTAGTCAGAATACCGTCGTGGTATACCTGCCAGGCCTAGGAAATGTTGTGGGAAGAATGTAAGGTTAACGCCGATGAATATTACAGCAAAGTGGATTTTTGTTCAAGTGTCATTTAGGGTATACCCTGAAAACAGCGGGAATCAGTGAACGAAGGCTGCCATGATAGCAAATACGGCCCCCATCGAAAGTACATAGTGGAAATGGGCAACTACATAGTATGTGTCATGAAGGACAATATCAAGTGATGAATTAGCAAGGACAATTCCTGTTAGTCCTCCCACCGTAAAGAGGAAAATAAATCCTAAAGCTCATAGTATAGGAGTCTCTCACTTGATAGAGCCCCCATGTAGCGTAGCAAGTCAGCTAAACACTTTTACACCGGTTGGGATGGCAATAATTATTGTTGCAGATGTAAAGTAGGCACGGGTGTCTACGTCCATTCCCACGGTGAACATGTGGTGGGCCCAGACGATAAACCCGAGGAGGCCGATGGCCATCATGGCTCAGACTATCCCTATATAGCCGAATGGTTCTTTTTTACCTGCATAGTAGGCTACAACATGTGAAATAATGCCAAACCCGGGTAAAATAAGAATATAGACTTCTGGATGACCAAAGAATCAGAATAGGTGTTGGTATAAGATTGGGTCTCCTCCCCCTGCCGGGTCGAAGAATGTGGTATTAAGATTACGGTCAGTGAGAAGTATTGTAATTCCGGCAGCTAGGACGGGTAGTGACAGGAGTAGGAGAACAGCGGTCACAAGTACGGCCCACACAAAGAGAGGCGTTTGATATTGGGAGATGGCTGGGGGTTTCATATTAATAATTGTGGTAATAAAGTTAACTGCCCCTAAAATCGATGATACACCTGCTAGGTGTAGAGAGAAGATTGTGAGGTCTACTGATGCTCCTGCGTGGGCGAGGTTGCCTGCGAGCGGGGGGTATACAGTTCATCCTGTTCCAGCGCCAGCCTCAACACCAGAAGAAGCTAGCAACAGTAGAAATGATGGGGGCAGAAGTCAGAAGCTTATGTTATTTATTCGTGGGAATGCTATGTCTGGTGCACCGATTATTAGGGGTACAAGCCAGTTTCCGAAGCCGCCAATAAGAATTGGCATGACTATAAAGAAAATTATAACAAAAGCGTGGGCGGTAACGATGACGTTATAAATTTGGTCATCACCCAAGAGTGACCCGGGTTGGCTAAGCTCGGCTCGAATAAGGAGGCTTAAAGCGGTTCCCACTATCCCGGCTCAGGCACCAAATACAAGATAAAGGGTACCAATGTCTTTGTGGTTTGTAGAAAAGAATCAGCGCGTAATTGCCACAGGTAGGGTAGCCGAGTGCCCAGGCGGTGGGTTGTAGCCCCGAAGACAGAGGTTCAAGTCCTCTTCCTATCAGAGCCCCGTGGTGGAGATACACGTTGGATTGCAAATCCAGAAACGCAGAATAATACCCTGCCGGGGCTTTTCCCGCCTTACTAGGCCACGGCGGGAAAAGTAGATGGATGCTCGCTGGCTTGAGCGCTTAGCTGTTAACTAAGAGTTTGTAGGATCGAGGCCTTCCCATCTAGAAAGGCCTTAGTTTAACAAAAACATCTGATTTGCAATTAGGAAATGCAAGATAGACTCTTGTAGGTCTTATCAGGGACTAGAAGATTTTCACTTCTGCTTAGAGCTTTGAAGGCTCTTGGTCTGATACTATCCTAAGTCCCTAGGTGACTAGTATTATAATAACTGGTGTCACGGGTAAAAGGCCCAGAGTCATTACGGTAGACAAGGCTAGGGGGAAGGAGGCTTGAGTTGCTTGAGTTCGCCAAGGGGTGGTCGAGGTAGTGGTATTAGGAGAAATGGTGAGTGTTATGGCGTAGCAAAGTCGTAAATAAAAGTATAGGCTAAGTAGGGCGGCGAGGGCCATCATGGTAGCAATGAGGGGAAGGCCCTGTTTTGCTAATTCTTGCAGAATTAATCATTTTGGCATAAACCCGGTGAGTGGAGGTAGGCCCCCAAGTGACAGCAATGCCAGGGCAGTGGTTGTTGTCAAGATAGGGCTTTTCGACCAAACGGTTGCGAGGGTACCAATTTTTGTGGCGGATGAAGTTTTTAAAGTCAAAAATGCTGCGGATGTCATAAAGATATATGTTAGTAGTGCAAGGAGGGTAAGTTGGGGGGCGTACTGGAGAATAATAATCATTCAACCCATGTGTGCAATTGAGGAGTAGGCCAAGATCTTCCGCAGTTGGGTTTGGTTCAGCCCGCCTCACCCCCCGACTAGAGTAGATATAAGTCCTAGGGCTGTGAGTAGCAAAGGGTCGACAGCTTGGGCTGTCTGAACAATAAGGGCGAGTGGGGCAAGTTTCTGTCAGGTAGATAAAATTAGTCCTGTTAGGAGATCCAATCCTTGTAAGACCTCAGGTATCCAGAAGTGTATTGGTGCTAGTCCAATTTTAAGTGCCAGAGCGGCAATAATTATTGCGCTGGCAATGGGATTCGCCATATTATTTATATCCCACCCCCCTGTAACTCAGGCATTTGTTGTGCTCGCAAACAGGATTATGGCCGCGGCAGTGGCCTGAGTGAGGAAATACTTCGTGGTTGCCTCCACTGCGCGTGGATGGTGGTGTTGTGCTATCAAAGGAATGATTGCTAGGGTGTTAATTTCTAGTCCTATTCAGGCCAACAGCCAGTGGGAGCTGGCAAAGGTTAGGGTGGTCCCCAAGCCAAGGCTGGACAACAGCGTCGCTAGTACATAAGGGTTCATTGATGGAGGAGGGAGTTTAACCGTCATGTTCGGGGTATGGGCCCGAAAGCTTATTTAGCTGACCCCATCTTAGAAAGTGGTGTAGAGGAAGCACTAAGAGTTTTGATCTCTTGAGCATGGGTTCGAGCCCCTTTTTTCTAAGAACTGAGGGGATTTTAGCCCCTGTTGGCCACTCTATCAAAGTGGCCCCTAGGCACTCGGGCACAGTTCCTAAGCTATAGTTGTGGGGGAAGGCCCGCTAGTGCGATGGGGAGGGAGATGTGTCATAGCACAAGAGCTAGTGTTAAAGGAAGGAAGTTCTTTCATACAAGGTGTATAAGCTGGTCATACCGGAACCGTGGGTAGGAGGCTCGGACTCATAGGAACATGATGGATAAAAATGCGGCCTTAACTATAAGACTAATCGTCGTTAGTTCCGGCATGCCGGGAAAATATGATGTTCCTAAAAATAGGACGGCGGATAGGGTGTTTATCAACAAAATATTCGCGTATTCGGCGAGGAAAAACAGGGCAAAGGGCCCGCCTGCATATTCTACATTGAAGCCCGATACAAGTTCTGATTCACCCTCTGTTAAATCAAAGGGTGCTCGGTTAGTCTCCGCTAGGGTTGAGATGTATCACATTGCGGCTAGGGGTCATGCAGGAATGAGTAGTCATACGCCTTCCTGGGTTGTGTTGAACGTTTGAAGGGTATAGCCTCCGGAGAAGACAATTACTGAAAGCAGAATAAGTCCGAGGCTTACTTCGTACGAAATTGTTTGGGCGACCGCTCGTAGGGCTCCAATTAGCGCATATTTTGAATTCGATGCTCACCCTGACCCAAGAATAGAATATACTGCAAGGCTCGACAATGCTAAGATAAACAGAACGCCTAAGTTAAGGTCAATTACGGGGTGAGGCATGGGCATGGGTGCTCATAGGGTTAGGGCTAGAGTTAGCGCAAGAATAGGGGTTGCTAAAAATAAAACGGGGGAGGAGGTGGAGGGGCGGACGGGTTCCTTAATAAACAGTTTTACCCCGTCGGCGATAGGTTGCAGCAATCCATAAGGCCCTACCACATTGGGCCCCTTTCGCAGTTGTATATAGCCTAGCACTTTCCGCTCAAGTAAGGTTAGGAAGGCTACGGCCAACAGAACGGGGACAATATAGGCAAGGGGATTAATTAGGTGGGTTATTAGGGTGTTCAGCATGAACTGGGGAGAGGACTTGAACCTCTGATTTAAAGGGCTTAGGCCTTTCGCAATTTACCATGCTCTGCCACCCCAGTATGCCCTTATCTTGGGCGGTAGGGGCTTTGGCCCTCCCTTTACTTAATTTATTTGTTTTCATCAATTAGGGGTGGGGCATGCCTCAAGTATAGGCCCCTCTTTTCCGATCCTTTCGTACTGGGAAAAGTAGCGTTACAGATAGAAACTGACCTGGATTGCTCCGGTCTGAACTCAGATCACGTAGGACTTTAATCGTTGAACAAACGAACCCTTAATAGCGGCTGCACCATTAGGATGTCCTGATCCAACATCGAGGTCGTAAACCCCCTCGTCGATATGGGCTCTGGGAGAGGATTGCGCTGTTATCCCTAGGGTAACTTGGTTCGTTGATCGGCTTTTCAGCCGGATCATCATTGGTCAGATGTTCTGCGGCTTAGAGATGTTTCTCTTGGCTTTAGGGGTTTGGCCCAGTCCACTCGGAGGCTCATTTTTCCTCCGTGGTCGCCCCAACCGAAGGTAAAATTTCACGGCCACTAAGTTCCTGCTTTTTATGGAGTTGTTTAACGTGGCTGAATCTTGTACCTTAAGCTCCAAAGGGTCTTCTCGTCTTGTATTGTTATACCCGCTTCTGCACGGATAGATCAATTTCACTGACTGAAAGGGGGAGACAGTTAAGCCCTCGTCTAGCCATTCATACAGGTCTCTATTTAAGAGACAAGTGATTGCGCTACCTTTGCACGGTCAAAATACCGCGGCCGTTGAACCCGTAGTCACTGGGCAGGCTGGACCTCCTATACTCAATCTAGTTGCAGGAGGCGATGTTTTTGGTAAACAGGCGAGGCTTGTGTTTGCCGAGTTCCTTCCCCTTCCTTTAGTCTTTCCCTTAAAACGGCACTCCAGTGTGGGGTTAACGATTATTTAGTGTGAGTTCTTCTCGGGTTTTATATTATCCACACTGCCCTCTTGGGTTGGGTTCGTTAAATTCCAGCGGTTAGTCCGATCTGGTTTACACTTGTGGCGGGAGAAGATCAGGTCTTCTTGTTACTCATTTTAGCATAATCTCTTCCATGTGGGCATGGGTTGGTCTGATATAGTTAGGGGAATAAGATATCTTATCGGTATAATAAATTTCTCTCTGTCTGAGCTTTAACGCTTTCTGTTTAGGTGGCTGCTTTCAGGCCCACTAGAACAGTATGTCTTATATATTATGATCTTTATCCTCCTGTGAAGGTTGTATCCTTTGTTGAAGGGGCTGTACCCCCTTCAACTAACTCTCGTACTTTCCCTTAAGTATCTTGGTAATATTTCTCTTGATTTGGGGAGTGCGAGGCTGAACTTCTATCCATCTCTCAGGCAACCAGCTATCACCAGGTTCGGTAGGTCTGTCACTTCTACCCGGAGCTCTTCCCACTCTTTTGCCACAGAGACGGGTTAGCCCTAAATTAACATAGGCTGTCTCGGGGTAGCTCACCTGGTTTCGGGGCATCAAACTAAAGGGCTCTTTGCTTGAGGGTGCTGGCTAAATCATGATGCAAAAGGTACAAGGTTTAGTCTTTGTTTTGTGGTGCTTATATGGGTTGTTTCACTTCTCTTTCAGCTTTCCCTTGCGGTACTCTTTCTATTGCTCTGGGTCGAACCTTTTCTGTCTCCCATACTCAGGTAAAAAAATGGTTTAGTTTGCGGCGTTAAGTCTTGTCCTGTTATGAATAAAGTTGAATTATATTAGTAATCAAGCTAGCTGGTTGGCTCAGGGTGATCCAACTTGCATGGATGTCTTCTCGGTGTAAGTGAGATGCTTGGCTAACTCAGCCACGCCCTGAATTTAATCCAAGTGCACCTTCCGGTACACTTACCATGTTACGACTTGCCTCCCCTTGTCACCGCTCTGGCGTTAGGTAGCTTTACTGCATTTTGACAGGGGAGAGTGACGGGCGGTGTGTACGCGTCTCAGAGCCGAGTTCAAAAGGACACTCTGCTTCCTTTTTACTACTAAATCCTCCTTCGAGCACTATTTCATGTTGCATATCCGTAGTGTTCTATAATAGAAAATGTAGCCCATTTCTTCCCGCTTCGTACGCTACACCTCGACCTGACGTTCTGGGTTGTGCCCATTTTGCTTACTTTTATTGCCTTCACAGGGTAAGCTGACGACGGCGGTATATAGGCTGGGGTGGCTAGAAGTGGTGAGGTTTAACGGGGGTTATCGGTTCTAGAACAGGCTCCTCTAGGGGGGTCTGAGGCACCGTCAGGTCCTTTGGGTTTCAAGCTAATGCTCGTAGTACCCGGGCGGATGTCTAATTGTAGTTGGACGTCTGGGTTTATGGCTGAGCATAGTGGGGTATCTAATCCCAGTTTGTTTCTCAGCTTTCGTGGGGTCAGGTGGGCTTTTCTAAAGCTACTTTCGTATATCGGGCTTCGGACTCCTAGAAGCGTATGACAGCCAAAGGGCCATTCGACTTTATTATTTCGCTGTCCTTAACCACCCTTTACGCCGTTGTACTATCAACTAGGGCCTCTCGTTTAACCGCGGTGGCTGGCACGAGTTTTACCGGCCCTTTTAACCCTGACTGAGTCAAGTTTTCACTCATGGCTTAATATTTATCACTGCTGAATTCCCTTGGGGGTGTGGCTAGGCCAGGCGTCTTGGGCTAAAGGTTTGTGCCTGATGCCTGCTCCTCGTCCCCGGGCAGGGGATTAAGGGCGTACTCACGGGGCTGCGGAGACTTGCATGTGTAAGTTGGGTTAGAGCTGACAATAAGGTCAGGACCATGCCTTTGTGCATGCGGAGCTTCTCAGGGCCCATCTTAACATCTTCAGTGTCATGCTTTGTATTAAGCTACGCTAGC